TGAACCCTCATGATTTTTGAAATCGACGGATTTTCCTCTTACTATAAATTTCATTGTTGCCAGTATTGACATGTAGAACGGGACTCTATCTTTATTCTCGTCCGATTAATCAGTTCTTCAAAAGATCTATCAGATTATGGAGTGAATGGTTTGATCAATTAATATTGGATTCTTTCTTCAATATGGAATCGATTCACACCAATTCTTCTGTATTATGTCTACAGGCTTATCCTTCACTTTTCTGAAGTTTCGATAGAAGGATTCCTATACCAATGTATACAATTAACTCCATTCGTTAGAATAGCTTCCATCGAGTCTCTGCACCTATCCTTTTTTATTTTCGCTTTCTGAACCTTTGCTTGTTTTCGGAAAACGTGATTTGGCTCAGGATTGCCCATTTTTATTAATTCCAGGGTTTCTCTGAATTTGAAAGTTATCACTTAGTAAGTTTCCATACCAAGGCTCAATCCAATTAAGTCCGTAGCGTCTACCGATTTCGCCATATCCCCCTTTTGAGATGAAAATCTCATTGTGATCCCGTCCCTTTTTTCTTTCATTTATACCGGAACCGTTCAATTCATTAGATAGATGCCTGTCTCGAAAAAGTGTTTTCTCCTCTTTGTGATTTCTTGTGTATCTTCTTTCATCTTCTATAGGAGGCTCGTATTCGGTCCAATCAAAAACGATTTTATCATTTCTGTATCCGCAATTCAATATAGGTGGATACATACCCTATACATCTGTCTCTCTTCCACTCATTTACCCATGAAATTGAAAATACTTGAACGGTCGATAATTTATTTATATTATTTTATAAAATAATATAAATAAATTAAAATAATAAAAAAATTGAAATTATATATCGCTAGATTAATCTTATGTTCTATAATATTTAACAGTTATTATTATTTGAAATTAGAATTATTCTATTGTTTATGTTTAATTTATTATTAATATATATATTAATTAATTAATTTAATAATAATAATTTAATATTAATTAATAATAATAATGAATTTCATATTTAATATGAATTATGTTATAAATAGCGAATATAAATAGCCAAGAATGAAAATAGTTAATAGCAAAGATTCTAAGAGTTTATTGAATTCCTCTGCATGTCGAATTTATGTTATGTGAGCCTGCTTAGCTCAGAGGTTAGAGCATCGCATTTGTAATGCGATGGTCATCGGTTCGATTCCGATAGTCGGCTTTTCTCTATTTATTTTCTTTTTTACATGATTGATAATGCATCTTTGAAATCAAAGTGAAAAAAAAAAAAAAATGTATTCTTCTTTTCGCAAAAGCCATTGATTATAGGATAGGAATTTCCAACTATCTCACGAACAGAATCCTTTTCCTTTTCTATATATAGAAAACCGGAAACTGGATATTTATTCAACTCATCTCATTATTCTTTAATTAATATTAATAATAGAATAATACTTTAGTAAATTTTGCTTTATTTAGAATTTAGTTCATTTTTAGTTTAGATTTATTCTGTAGAATGAAATTTCATCAATAAGAATTAATTAATAATTAATTATAAATAAGGAGTCTTTATGTCGCGTTACCGAGGTCCTCGTTTCAAAAAAATACGTCGCCTGGGGGCTTTACCAGGGCTAACTAATAAAGGGCCCCGAGCTGGAAGTGATTTTAGAAACCAATCGCGTTCTGGGAAAAAATCCCAATATCGTATTCGCCTAGAAGAAAAACAAAAATTGCGTTTTCATTATGGTCTTACAGAACGACAATTACTTAAATACGTTCGTCTCGCCGGAAAGGCAAAGGGGTCAACAGGTCAGGTTTTACTACAATTACTTGAAATGCGTCTGGATAACATCCTTTTTCGGTTGGGTATGGCCCCGACTATTCCGGGAGCTCGCCAATTAGTTAACCATAGACATATTTTAGTCAACGGTCGTATAGTAGATATACCAAGTTATCGCTGCAAACCTCGAGATACTATTGCGGCGAGAGATGAACAAAAATCTAGAGCTCTAATTCAAAATTCTCTCGATTCATTCCCTCAGGAGGAATTGCCAAACCATTTGACTCTTCAACCATTCCAATATAAAGGATTAGTCAATCAAATAATAGATAGTAAATGGGTCGGTTTGAAAATAAATGAATTGCTGGTTGTAGAATATTATTCTCGTCAGACTTAAACCTAACAAAAAGAAAATAAAGACTAATAGAACCTATTTTCCTCCCTTTCGGCGAAGTAAATTAACCTAAGGTTAAGATAAATTAAGGGGTTGCTCCGGATTTTTCTTCCATTTAGGTGTCATAGACCGAGAGGGATATTTTCATTCCTTGTCTACTCGTTTCTTTAACAGTATTTTCCGTACCACAGCCATTAGGAATAGAGAATCCATATCAAAGAAAGGTCTAACTGTTGGAATAGTCATATATTGCTATTTGATCTATATCTATTGATCTATTGTGGTTAGTAAGATCGGTAAATTAGGTGAAGGTAAGGAAAGAGAGGGATTCGAACCCTCGGTAAGCAAAAGCCTACATAGCAGTTCCAGTGCTACGCCTTCAACCACTCGGCCATCTCTCCTACATAATGATTATGACCTAAAAACCGAAAATCGAGTGAATAATTCATTATTCATATTAGAATTAGATTATTGGGTAGGTACAACCAATCAATTCTAAATAGAAAGCGATAAAAATAGAAAATTGTTTTCTTATAAAAACTGTTAAAAAAATTCTATTCATGTTTGCAAAAACAATGTTATCTTCTTTTTCTGATTATCTATTTAATCTATTTATACTATACCGACCGCATTAAATCAATAAATTAGAAATTCTAACGAATTGACTGAGCTAGGGTTCTATATTTTATAGACTATGGTTAATGGATATCTTTAGATCATGATTCTATTTAGACTACGATTCCATACCAGAAGAATTCTCAAATTGCTTTTTAGGCCTGTTATCAACAAAAATACTTATCCCATCTATCTATTAAAAATACAAATTGATAAACAATTTTTTTATAGTTGATTGTCTAGTGATATCCGCTAAGTACACAAAAAAAATGGGCCCATTTTCATCATACAATGATTACTCGATTCGATCCTTTTTCTTCTTTGTATCATAATTCAATCAACTTAAGTTTTTCTAAGCTGTAACTTCAATCAAATAAGAATAGTTTCTTTCGTTGATAGACTATTCCAGTAAGATGGAATCCAATGCGGTTCCCAATATTTATTTCTTAATTCTTATCAATCAATTCCTGTTCCTGTAATGTAAAAAAGAACAATTTTTTAATATTGGTCCATATTTTTTAATGATAATGAATCTGTTTTTATGTTATTTCGTACTGTAAAATTCTTTTCCTTGTGGGATAATTTTCCCCCGAGAAGTAATGAGAACAATGATAGAATGGATTGCTACCTATGTCTAGATCGCGGATAAATGGAAATTTTATTGATAAAACCTTTTCGATTGTAGCCAATATCTTATTACGAATAATTCCGACAACTTCAGGAGAAAAAGAGGCATTTACTTATTACAGAGATGGTGCGATTTGACTTTTTTTTGACTCTCGGTTTTACGAGAAATACACATGATTCGTGATCGGGAAAAAAAGAAAAAAATCTACGCTTGTAGAAGGTAAAGTTTGGAAATAGAACAATTCCTTCTGTCGTGTATCCTCGATTAATGCAGCCTCAGATGCTATGTTTCAATTCTCGATTCTAGTATTGAGCGAAAGGTTATACCTATAGGTTCGGTATTACGGGTCAATCCTAACCAATAGGTAGCAGAGGGGAAGAAGCACTACACCTAGAAATTAACAACACGAAAACTTTGTTATATTATAAATTATCCCCTTCTTTAGCAAGCTTGGGACTAAAAGAATGGTTGGGACAACAAACATCCATCTCGTTTGTATTTTGGATACCCGTATAACCATCGAAGGCTGTTGAAGTGACTAATTCCTGGACATTGGGAAGCGTTGAGAACAAAGAAATTGTTGGAGTGATCTTTTCTCTCAATACGTTTGATGTTAAGAAAAGATCTCTTGCAGGAAGGTTGGCTAGAGATTTCTTGTAAAAACACTAGCCCTACTTAGTTCATAATGAGAAGATTTTCATCTTCTTTATCATTTTATCATTATGCACATAAGGGAGGAGCCGTATGAGATGAAAATCTCATGTACGGTTCTGTAACGGAGATTCTGTGAATTGAATGACGACCGTAACGGATGTCAGCTCAATCCGAAGGGAATTATGCGGAAGCTTTACAGAATTATTATGAAGCTATGCGACTAGAAATTGATCCCTATGACCGAAGTTATATACTCTATAACATAGGACTTATCCACACAAGTAACGGAGAACACACGAAAGCTTTGGAATATTATTTTCGAGCGCTCGAACGAAACCCATTCTTACCACAAGCTTTTAATAATATGGCCGTGATCTGTCATTACGTGCGACTATCTCCACTATAGAAATAAAAAGTAAATAAAGATCAAATTCACTAGTAAATACTAGAAAAAGGGCTTTCTACATATGCATTGTCTAAAACAACGATTTTTATCAGCTGTAGAAAAGAAAGAAACTTCATAGAAGTTGAAATATGAAGAAATAGATATGCCTAGCTGTTTTATTCTATGGGTAAAGGATCTAATTGATAGAGTAAGCACCGTAAAGATCAATTAGTAAGGTTTTGCGCCGATACAAAAATAACTGCTTACTTATGTCATGATGTGAGACAAATGTTAGGAATCCACTTATGTAATAGAGTCGATCCACTAAGATATTGAGCAGCGGTGTAGGATCAGATCCCAAAGATAGTAAGTCTTTCCTTTCGAAAGTCTTTTTCAAAAATTCTATATAAATTTCTATATGATATGAAACTGAGATAGTTACCTTTCAGAAAATTCTAATGATAGGCAAAATGTCTATGTTTTAGTTTTATTTTTCTGAAGGTGGGAGAAAAGATAAAACTAAAATAAACCGGATTTTTAATCCAAACTTAAG